GTGTGAATTATTATAATATTATAATAAACGCATTTTGGGGCAAAATACACATCTAGAGGTTTTCCTGTTTTCGGGGGTTTGCAGGAGTCTTAGCGATCTCAGGAGTGTAGGGGGGTAGGGGGGTTTGACGTGAAAAATCGAAGAGGGGGCGATAACAGATAAATGAGGAGAAATATATCAGCATTATGCTCATGAGATCCTATTATGCACTTCTTATTTTAATGTTTAATGTCATTCATACCCGTTGTGGGAGACCAAGAAAAATGTTCTCCCTTATTTTCAGTAATACCGCGTGCACTGTGAAATGCCAGATGAAAGGAGAACAGAAAAAAGAAACCCGTTGCCCGCTGGAGTGAATGCTCGGCTTGGTGGGTAACGATTAATATGGTCGAAAGCATTAACTTATGCAAGCGTCAATGAAAGTTAGAGGAATTATAACAATCAATGGCCCTGAAGTAGGAACCAGATGCCAGGAATAGTTCACTAAGTGAAACCCCCACGGTTTTTGTCCCTGACCATCAATAAACGTATGCATTAAGAAATCAACTGATGGTAGGTTCTTACTGCATCGCGTGTTCTCGAAACTAGGGTAGTGGAGGACTTGGTATGTATTTGGATCTTCACGTTGTGTTAGATCTTAAATCGCTAGCTGTCACCTCCATAATAGTATGTACTTCTTCATTTTATGCTTTATGGGATACCTTCGATTAATTGGTTACTTGARTGTGTTTAGTACATTTTATGGTGTTAATACATAAATGTCTATTTTACATATATATTATATATGTGTTAAAGGGATGTATGTTAGTCTTATGTTATGTCCTACTTCATTACATTTATTGGGTAGTACCTAAGTATATGGAATTTCCATATATGTACTGTCCAGAGCATAGTTTAGTTTAGAACGCTGGCTTTGGGAGTCAGTGGTAGATGTTAGAATCATCTTGCTCTGAGCAAAAGGGAGGATTTTAACCTCCGGCATCCGGGTTACAAGGCCGGCGCTCTGGCGCTGAGCTACTGTTGCAGGCTCATTGAAGGGCTTTATTTTCGAGTCAGCCTGCAAGTGGGAGTAGGAACAGGAAAAGGAAAAAGTAGAGGAATGATGCCACTTGGCCGATGATGATAAATGGGTGTTCGACTGGCATTCCTCCGATTCAGGTGAGAATAATGACGTCTGCCACGAGGGTTCAGAAGAGGAACTGTGTGAGTGGGCGGAATGTGAGGCCTCGCTGTTTAGAAGTGTGTAGGATGGGGACTAACATCAATACTAGGATTGAGAACAGAAGGGCTAAGACACCTCCAAGTTTGTTAGGGATAGATCGGAGAATGGCGTAGGCAAACAGGAAATATCATTCGGGCTTGATATGGGGCGGGGTCACGAGTGGGTTGGCTGGCGTGAAATTGTCTGGGTCTCCAAGGAGGTTGGGGGAGAAGAGGGCCAGTGAAATGAGTGCTACGAGAAGTGCTGCAAATCCTAGGAGGTCTTTGTAGGAAAAGTATGGGTGGAATGAGATTTTGTCGGCATCGGAGTTAAGGCCGGTGGGGTTGTTTGAGCCTGTTTCGTGTAGAAAGATTAGATGAATCATAGTCATGGCGGCAATGATGAAGGGAAGAAGGAAGTGGAAGGCAAAAAATCGTGTGAGTGTCGCGTTATCTACTGAGAAGCCGCCTCAGATTCATTGGACGAGGGTGTTGCCTACATAGGGAACGGCGGAGAGAAGGTTTGTAATTACGGTAGCACCTCAGAATGACATTTGGCCTCAGGGGAGGACATAGCCAACGAATGCGGTTATCATAACTAGGAGGAGAAGGACGACTCCGACGTTTCATGTCTCTTTATACAGGTAGGATCCGTAGTATAATCCTCGGGCGATGTGCATGTAGATGCAGATAAAGAAGAAGGAAGCGCCGTTTGCATGTATATTGCGAATTAATCATCCGTAATTGACGTCACGGCAAATATGGGCAACGGACGAGAAGGCGGTGGCGATGTCAGAGGTGTAGTGCATAGCCAGGAACAGTCCTGTTACGATTTGGGTAGCTAGGCAGAGTCCAAGTAGGGAGCCAAAATTTCATCATACTGAAATATTGGATGGGGCGGGGAGGTCCACTAGGGCATCGTTTGCAATTTTAATTAGCGGGTGGGTTTTGCGTAGGCTGGCCATTAAGGGTTCTTGTAGTTGAATAACAACGGTGGTTTTTCAAGCCATTAGTCCTGGTTAGAGCCCTGGCAGGAATTATGACTTACACAATGTCTTTACTTTTATTCGGTTTAGTACTGGGGCTGGTTGCGGTTGCATCTAATCCGTCCCCTTATTTTGGTGCGTTGGGGTTGGTAGTGGCCGCAGGAATGGGTTGTGGTATTCTGGCTGATCATGGGGGTTCTTTTTTATCTCTGGTTTTATTTTTAATTTATCTAGGAGGGATGCTTGTGGTATTTGCGTACTCAGCAGCTTTGGCTGCCGAGCCTTATCCCGAGACGTGGGGTAATCGCTCGGTTGCATTGTATATGGTGGTGTATATTGTAGGGGTGCTAGTGTTGTCAGGGGTGTTTGGGGGGACTTGGTATGAGGGGTCGTGGGTTCCCGCTGATGAACTGGGGGATTTTTCTGTGTTTCGGGGGGATATGGGGGGAGTGGCATTAATATACTCTTTGGGCGGAGGGATGCTAGTTATTTCTGCTTGGGTCCTTCTCCTCACTTTATTTGTGGTGCTGGAGTTAACGCGGGGGCTCAGTCGGGGGGCGCTTCGGGTTGTCTAGCGAGGGAGTACGAGTGCAGCGAGAGCTAGGGTGAGAACAAATAGGGCTAGGTGCGTCTTGATAGCTCCTCGTTGGGCGTTGCTAATTGCGGTGGCCAAGGGGACGCTGTGGGATACTAGTGCTTTGGGGCCTACCTTTTCGAACCATGTTTGGTCGACTATCTGGCTGGCAATGGCTTGTCCTAGGACGAGGTTTAGTTTAGGTGCAGTGCGATGGATGATCGTGGGGAAAAAGCCTAGCATGTTTGAGAAGTGATGGGGAGTAAGCGCGGGAGCGGGCTTAAATTGTTTGCTTGTGAGGGATGCGAGTTCTAGGGCTGAGAGAAGTCCTAAGATTGTAACGGCGAGCGCTGCTAGTTTGAGTAGGGAGGGTATGGACATGATGGGTGTTTTTAAAGGAGTAATGTTTGAGGTAATTAGCAGGCCGGCTACGATGCTGCCTCAGGCAAGTCGTTTGATCGGGTTAATAACGGCAGGGTTGTTTTCGTTAATGGGGGAGAGCACATTGAAGCGGGGGTGGCCTATGGAGACAAAAAAGACGACACGTAGGCTGTATACGGCGGTGAAGGAAGTGGCTAAGAGGGTTAAGACTAGGGCTCAGGCGTTAAGGTGGGAAGTGTTTAGGGCTTCGATGATGGCATCTTTAGAAAAGAAGCCGGCCAAGAAGGGGGTGCCCGTAAGGGCAAGGCTCCCTAGCGTGAGGCAGGATGATGTAAAGGGAGTTAAGCGATGCATACCTCCTATTTTTCGGATATCCTGTTCGTCATTTAGGCTATGGATAATTGAGCCTGAGCAGAGGAAGAGCATTGCTTTGAAGAAGGCGTGGGTGCAAATGTGGAGGAAGGCAAGTTGGGGCTGGTTGAGGCCAATTGTAACTATTATCAGGCCTAGTTGGCTGGATGTGGAGAATGCAACGATTTTTTTGATGTCGTTCTGGGTGAGGGCACAGGTGGCTGTAAAGAGGGTTGTGAGGGCTCCGAGGCAGAGGCAGAGGGTGAGAGCGGCTTGGTTGTCTTCTAGTAGGGGGCTTATTCGGATTAGGAGGAAGATACCCGCGACTACCATTGTGCTTGAATGTAGTAGGGCAGAGACCGGCGTAGGGCCCTCCATGGCAGAGGGTAGTCAGGGGTGGAGCCCAAATTGAGCGGATTTGCCGGTGGCGGCGATGATTAGGCCGAGGAGGGGAAGCGTCAGGTCGTAGTCCTTACTAATACTGAAGATCTGGTGTATTTCTCAGGAGTTAAGGTTGGTTGCCATCCATGCTATTGCCAGGATGAGTCCGATGTCTCCGACCCGGTTGTAAATGACGGCCTGTAGGGCTGCTGTGTTGGCGTCGGCCCGCCCGTACCATCAGCCGATGAGGAGGAATGACATAATTCCTACTCCTTCCCAGCCGATAAACAGTTGAAACATGTTGTTAGCTGTAACTAAGATGATCATGGCGACTAGAAAGGCCAGGAGGTACTTAAAGAATCGGTTCATGTAGGGGTCTGCGTGCATATATCACGATGCGAATTCTAGGATGGATCAGGTTACGTAGAGGGCAATGGGGGTAAAGATGATGGAGTAGTGGTCGAATTTGAGGCTGATGTTGATGTCAAAAGTAAGTGTGTTTATTCAGGTTCAATTAGTGACAATTGTCTCAGCACCTTCGCTGAGAAAAAGGAACAGTGGGAGGAGGCTAATGAGGAAGGCTCATTTGACTGCTGTCTTTACGTGTGTGAGAGCCCAGTCTGGGGCTAAAGTGGTGGGGGAGAGGGTCGTCAGAAGGGGGTAGACCAGGAGCAAGAAGATGAGGAGCAGGCTTGATGCTATTATTAATGAAGTGGTGTGCATAGCTGCCACTTGGATTTGCACCAAGAATTTTTGGTTCCTAAGACCAACGGATGAGCTGTTATCCTATGGGAGCATAACGAGTGAGCCTTGGAGTCCAACCAAGGGGGCGAGGATTAGCAGTCTCCGTTGCCAGCAGGCCTCTCTCGGTGGACAAGAGGATTTTAACCTCTGTCTTTAGAATCACAATCTAACGTTTTAGATTAAACTATGTCTACATCTAGCCCAGCCTCAGATTAACTCTGGTTTAAGGATCAGGAGGAGTAGGGGGATGGTGTGGAGGGCTAGGAGGAGGTGCTCACGAGTGTGGGAGGGGTCCAGGGCAATAATGTGGGCCGGTAGCGGACCTCGTTGCGACATAAGGAACATATATAGGGAGTAGCTTGCAGTAATAAGAGTTCCGGCCCCGGTTAATACTAGGGTTCAGTTAGACCAGTTGAAAAGGGAGGTAATAATCATGAGTTCCCCCATGAGGTTGGGGAGGGGGGGAAGTGCTAAGTTTGCGAGTGTTGCGATGAATCATCATGCGGTTATTAAGGGGAGGGCCATTTGTAGGCCCCGGGCCAGTAGCATCGTCCGACTATGTGTCCGTTCGTAGTTTGTGTTGGCTAGGCAAAAAAGTGCTGAGGATGCTAGGCCGTGGGCAATTATGAGGATTAGGGCGCCTGTAAATCCTCATGGGGTTTGGGTTAGAATGCCTCCTGCGACAAGGCCTATGTGGCTTACGGAGGAGTAGGCGATTAGGGATTTAAGATCGGTTTGTCGGAGGCAAATTGAGGCTGTCATGATCATGCCTCAGAGTGCAAAGACAATAAAGGGGTAGCTTAACTCTGGGGTTAGGGGGGCTAGTATTACTATCATTCGCATTATGCCGTAGCCGCCAAGTTTTAGGAGAACGGCCGCTAGGACTATAGAGCCAGCGATTGGCGCTTCTACGTGTGCTTTGGGAAGTCAGAGGTGCACACCATAAAGTGGCATTTTAACTAGGAATGCTAGAAGGCAGGCGACTCATCAGAGCTTGTCCGCGTATGAAGAAAGATGCATAGTGTCTGAGTACTGAAGGGTGAGGAGAGAGAGGGTTCCTGTGTGGTTTTGTAGGACTAGAAGAGCGACTAGGAGTGGGAGAGAGCTGGCTAGAGTGTAAAACAGGAAGTAGGAGCCAGCGTTCAATCGTTCTGCTTGATTACCCCAGCGTGTAATAATTGCGAGAGTGGGGATGAGGGTAGCCTCGAATATTACATAAAACATGATAAGTTCGGTAGCCCCGAAGGCCAGGATTAGAAAAGCTTGGAGTGAAATGAGGAGTGTGATGTAGGCTCGTTGGCGGTTTACAGGTTCTGTGGCGGTGTGATTTTGGCTAGCAAGGATCATCAGTGGGAGAAGTCAGCAGGTTAAGACAAGAAGGGGTGTTGAGAGCGGGTCCGTTGCTATATAAAGGTTAAGTTGGGACCAGCCTGTTTCCGACATGTTTTTTAGTCAGGATAGGCTGATAAGTGCAATAACTAGGCTGTGGGCAAGGGAGGTTGGCCACAACCATTTAGCAGGGGACAATCAGGTTGTGGGCATGAGTATTAGTGTTGGGATGAGGATCTTTAGCATTGTAGAAGGCTCAGGCTTTGTAGACGGTCAGTTCCGTGTGTTCGGGCGGTGGCTACCAGCAGTGCCAGGCCTGCGCTTGCTTCACAGGCTGAGAAGGCAAGTAGGAGCATGGGGGTTGTTGAGGAGCTAGATGAGTCTAGTTGTAGGGTCCAGAGTGAGAATGCAACGAATAGGGCGAGTATCATGCCCTCTAGGCACAGGAGGGCGGACAGGAGGTGGGCCCGATTAAATGCTAGACCTATCAGTCCTAATATAAAGGTGCAGGAGAAGGCAAAGTGAACAGGAGTCATTAGGGGGCTATGGACTTTAACCACAAGTTTTTGAGCCGAAATCAAATGTTTTACTTAGACTAGCCCCCTTATTCGGCCCACTCCAGGCCCCCTTGGAGTCATTCGTAAATGAGGCCTAGCGTGAGGAGGACAAGGACAGCGGTGGCTCAGGCAAAGGTTGCGAGGGGGTTGGAGAGTTGGTCTCCTCATGGTAGGGGGAGAAGGAGGGCAATTTCTAGGTCAAATAGTAGGAACAGGATAGCTACAAGGAAGAAGCGCATGGAGAATGGGAGGCGGGCAGATCCAACTGGGTCAAATCCGCATTCGTAGGGGGAGAGTTTTTCGGGGTCGGGGTTCATGAGGGGGAGCCAGAAAGAGATTACAGCTAGGGCTGTTGATAGAACAATGGCAATAGTTACAATTGTTGTTACTAGGTTCATTATCTTTCCTTGGATTTTCACCAAGACCGGGTAATTGGAAGTCACTAATACTAATACTATACTAGAAAGATTATGAGCCTCATCAGTAGATGGAGGCGTAAAGGAAGAGTCAAACGACGTCGACGAAGTGTCAGTATCAGGCGGCTGCTTCGAAGCCAAAGTGGTGTTCAGATGTGAAATGAAAGCGGGCTTGGCGGAACAGGCAGACAGCTAAGAAGGTGGAGCCAATAATTACGTGTAGGCCGTGAAAGCCTGTAGCCACGAAGAATGTGGAGCCGTACACGCCGTCTGCGATAGTAAAGGGGGCTTCGTAGTACTCCATGCCTTGCAGGAAGGTGAAGTAAAAGCCCAGGAGAATTGTAAGGGAGAGGGACTGAATTGCCTGTCGTCGCTCCCCCTCCATGATACTGTGATGGGCCCATGTGACAGTTACGCCAGAGGCGAGAAGTACTGCCGTATTTAGGAGGGGCACTTCAAAGGGGTCCAGTGTGGAGATTCCTGTGGGTGGTCAGCAGCCGCCTAATTCTGGGGTTGGGGCAAGGCTTGCGTGGTAGAAGGCTCAGAAGAAGCCTAGGAAGAAGAAGACTTCTGAAGTGATAAAAAGGATCATGCCGTACCGGAGGCCTTTTTGGACGGGCGGGGTGTGGTGTCCTTGGAAGGTACCTTCTCGTACGATATCTCGTCACCATTGGTACATGGTTAAAAGGAGCAGGATCGTGCCCATTGCCATGAGCGTGGTGGAGTGGAAGTGGAATCAGACAGCGAGGCCTGATGTTATCAGTAGGGCGGCGACAGCGCCTGTTAGGGGCCATGGGCTGGGGTCGACTATGTGGAATGCGTGTGCTTGGTGGGTCATTAGGTGTTTTCTTGCAAGTAGAGACTTAACAGAAGGACAAATACGTATGCCTGGATTATGGCAACGGCGACTTCTAAGAGGGTAAGAAGGAAGAGGACGGCGGTGGTGAGGAGTGCAACGGTAGGTATCATAGAAGTTAGGACGAATGCAGCGGTAGCGATTAGTTGGATGAGGAGATGTCCGGCGGTTAAGTTGGCGGTTAGTCGGACTCCTAGGGCAACGGGTCGGATGAAGAGGCTAATGGTCTCGATAATAATGAGGACAGGAATAAGTGGTGTTGGTGTACCTTCTGGCAGGAGGTGACCTAGCGATTCTGTGGGCTGATTGCGTATCCCAATAAGGACTGTGGCGAGTCAAATGGGGACTGCGAGGCCTAAGCTGACGGATAGCTGAGTTGTAGGGGTGAAAGTGTAGGGTAGTAGGCCGAGCATATTCAATGCCGCCAGGAAGAGCATGAGTGAGGTGAAGAGGACAGCTCATTTGTGGCCCCCTGGTTTAAGGGGTGAGAGAAGCTGGTAGTTAAAACGATTAAGGGATCAGGATTGTAGGGCGAGCTGGCGGTTGTCTAGCCATCGAACTCCGGGGGTCGCGATTAAAAGTCAGGGGACAACCATGGCTACCGCAATTAGTGGAATACCAAGGTAGACGGGACTTATAAATTGTTCAAAAAATCCTACGGGGATAGTCAACTTCAGGGTTCTGTTTTTGTGGCCTCCGCACTCCGAACTGTTGGTTCTGCGGGGAATGTGTGTGCTAGCACTTTGGGGGGGACGATGGTTGTTAGGACGAACCAGGTGTACGTAAAAATAGCGAGTCATGGAGCAGGGTCTAGTTGGGGCATCGTCGCTGAGGGTGTGTGGTAGGCACCAATTTTTAGCTTAAAAGGCTAATGCTGAAACCGGTTTAGCTTCTCAGCGAGTCGGACGTGATGACGATGATGATTCACTCCTCGAAGTCTTCAATGGGGACTGCTTCGATGACGATGGGTATAAAGCTGTGATTTGCGCCGCAAATCTCAGAACATTGGCCGTAGAACACGCCGGGGCGTGTTGATAAGAAGGATGTTTGGTTTAGTCGTCCTGGAACTGCGTCCATTTTGATCCCGAGTGAAGGGACTGCTCAGGAATGCAGGACGTCTTCGGCCGAGATCAGTACTCGGGTGGGGGACTCGACTGGAATTACTATTCGGTGGTCGGCTTCAAGGAGCCGGAATTGGCCGGGCTCTAGATCCTCGGTTGGAATTATGTAGGCATCAAAGGCTAGGTCCTCGTAGTCAGTGTATTCGTAGCTTCAGTATCACTGGTGCCCGACGGCTTTAATTGTAAGGTGAGGGTCGTTAATTTCATCTATTAGGTACAGAATTCGTAGGGAGGGGAGGGCAATCATGATGAGGATCACTGCGGGTAGGACAGTTCAGATTACTTCAATCTCTTGGGAATCTAGGAGAAACTTGTTGGTTAGCGTAGTTGTCACTATTGCAACAATAATATAAAGAACTAGCGTGCTAATGAGGAATACAATTATTAGGGCGTGGTCATGGAAGTGTAGAAGTTCTTCCATAACAGGCGATGATGCGTCTTGAAAACCGAACTGAGTTCAACCTGACATGCAAGGCGCGCGGGACTTAAACCCACAATTCTGCCTCGACAAGGTAGCGTAATGGTCTATTTTACTAGCGCCTTCTAAGAAAGTGGCAGAGTGGTTATGTGGATGGCTTGAAACCATACTATGGGGGTTCGATTCCCTCCTTTCTCGTGGCCGTTGTGGGTTAAATTAGCGGGCTTCAACTTGGACAAACGCGGGCTCTTCGAATGTGTGGTAGGGGGGAGGGCAGCCGTGCAGTCATTCTACATTGGTTGTTGTGAGCTCTACTGATTGGACTTCTCGTTTGGCCGCAAATGCTTCTCAAATAATAAACAGGAACATAATTACTGCGACTAGTGACACAAGGGATCCAATAGTGGACACTGTGTTTCACAGAGTATAGGCGTCTGGGTAGTCAGAATAACGTCGTGGCATTCCGGCCAGGCCTAGGAAGTGCTGAGGGAAGAATGTTAAGTTTACGCCAACGAACATAACCCCGAAGTGGATTTTTGTTCACGTGCTGTGAAGTGTGTAGCCTGAGAATAGTGGGAATCAGTGCACGAAGCCGGCTACGATGGCAAATACAGCTCCTATTGACAGGACGTAGTGGAAGTGGGCAACTACGTAATATGTGTCGTGGAGAACAATATCTAGTGAAGAATTCGCCAGCACGATGCCGGTCAGGCCACCCACTGTGAAAAGGAAAATAAACCCAAGTGCTCAAAGCAGGGGCGTGTCTCATTTGATTGACCCTCCGTGCAGAGTGGCTAGCCAGCTGAAGACTTTTACACCGGTCGGGATCGCAATAATTATTGTTGCGGACGTGAAGTAGGCTCGAGTATCCACGTCCATTCCTACTGTGAACATGTGATGGGCCCATACGATAAATCCTAGGAGTCCAATAGCCATCATGGCTCAGACCATGCCCATGTAACCAAATGGTTCTTTTTTACCTGCATAGTAGGCAACGATGTGGGAGATCATGCCAAAGCCTGGTAAAATTAGGATGTAGACTTCCGGGTGGCCGAAGAATCAGAACAGGTGTTGGTAGAGGATAGGATCCCCTCCGCCTGCTGGGTCGAAGAAGGTTGTATTCAGGTTTCGGTCCGTCAGTAGCATTGTAATACCGGCGGCAAGGACTGGAAGCGACAGAAGAAGGAGGACGGCAGTAATCAGGACGGCCCAAACGAATAAAGGCGTTTGGTATTGTGAAATCGCTGGGGGTTTCATGTTGATAATGGTAGTAATAAAATTAATGGCCCCAAGGATGGAGGAGATACCTGCCAGATGGAGTGAGAAAATGGTCAGGTCAACGGATGCTCCAGCGTGTGCTAGATTACCGGCCAGAGGGGGGTAGACTGTTCAACCAGTCCCTGCCCCAGCTTCAACGCCTGAAGAGGCGAGTAGGAGAAGGAAGGAGGGGGGAAGTAGTCAAAAGCTCATGTTGTTCATCCGAGGGAAGGCCATGTCGGGGGCCCCAATCATTAGTGGGATGAGTCAGTTACCGAAGCCCCCGATCATGATTGGCATCACTATAAAGAAAATTATTACAAAGGCGTGGGCTGTAACGATGACGTTATAAATTTGATCGTCGCCTAGAAGAGCCCCGGGCTGGCCGAGCTCGGCACGAATAAGGAGACTTAGGGCTGTGCCAACTATTCCGGCTCAGGCCCCGAAGATTAAATAAAGTGTACCAATATCCTTGTGGTTAGTTGAGAAAAGCCAGCGTGCAGATACCAAAGATAGGATGGCTGAGTTTTAGGCGGTGGATTGTAGCCCCACATACGGGGGTTCGATTCCCCTTCCTATCAAGCCTCGAGGTGTTTTACATATTAGATTGCAAATCTAAAGAAGCAGATTAAACGTTTGCCGGGGCTTTCCCCGCTTTTCTGCCGTAAGGCGGGGAAAGGTAGATGAATGCTCGCTGGTTTGAGCGCTTAGCTGTTAACTAAGAGTTTGTAGGATCGAGGCCTTCTCATCTAGAAAGGGCATAGCTTAATTAAAGTGTCTGCTTTGCATGCAGAAGATGTGGGATAGTGTCCCGCTGTTCTTAACAGGGGTTACGGGAGTCTAACCCGCGCTTAGGGCTTTGAAGGCTCTTTGTCTTAAATTAACATAAACCCCTTATAGGTTTATTGAGATGAGAGTGGCCACAAGTGGGGTGACCGGAAGGAGGAATAGGGTCACCGTTGTGAAAATGGTGGCGGCTAAGGTGGGTTTGGAGGAGGTTAGGCGTCATGGGGGGGCTCCTGCAATGGTGTTAGGGGGCATCGTTAGTGTGGAGATATAGATGAGCCGGGAGTAGTAGAAAACGCCAAGTAGAGAGGCGAGTGAGGCTAGAGTTAAAAGGGGGGCGAGTTCTTGTTTTGCCATCTCGTCTATAATGAGCCATTTGGGCATAAAGCCCGTGAGAGGGGGGAGACTTCCTAAAGAAAAGAGGACGAAGTAGGCCGCCATGATCAATATAGGCATGTCCATCGCCGCGTTGGTAAGCGAATTAATAGTGGTTGCTTCAAATGAGTCTAGGATAGTGAAGACTGCAATAGATGTTGCAATATAGAGGGCAGTGCCTAGCATGGCGACAGATGGTGAGTATGGAATAACCATTACAATTCAGCCAAGGTGTGCGATGGATGAATAGGCGAGAAGCTTCCGGAGTTGGGTCTGATTGGCACCTGCTCAACCTGCGGTGAGGATGGAGAGAAGGCCGCAGTAGACAGTGACCTGGGAGTTTTCAGGGGTAACCTGCATTAGAAGGACTAGGGGGGCTAATTTCTGTCAGGTAGAGAGAAGGAGTGCAATGCGGATGTCTACTCCTTGAAGTACTTCGGGCAGTCAAGTGTGCATGGGCGCAAGGCCTAGTTTGAGTAGGAGGGCAAACATGACTAGGGTTGTTATGAACCCAGGTTCCTCTTGTTGAATGGCCCATTCGCCGGTGTGCCAAGCATTTGAGCAGGAGGCAAAAAGCAGTAGGGATGTCCCAGTGGCCTGAACAACAAAGTATTTCAGGGCGGCCTCGGTTGCTCGCGGGTGATGGTGACGAGATATGAGGGGGATTACAGCAAGGGTGCTCACTTCGAGGCCCATTCAAGCTAACAGTCAGTGTGAGCTAGCGAAGGTGATTGCCGTGCCAAGACCAATGGTTATGGAGAAGAGGATGGTTACTGCTACTGGCATGTGACAGAAAAGGAGGGAATTTAACCCACATTTTTGGGGCATGGGCCCAATAGCTTAGACTTAGCTTACTTTGCTAGGAAGTGGTGTAGTGGAGCACTAGGAGTTTTGGTCTCCTCAGTAAGGGTTCGAGTCCCTTCTCTCTAAAAGAGGCGGGAGGACTCTAACCTCCATAATCCACTCTATCAAAGTGGCCCCTAGGCTTCGGGCACGTCTCTTGGTCTAGAGGTGAGGAGGGAGTCCTACGAAGGCGACTGGTAGCGCTAGGTGCCAGATGACCAGGGCTAATGTAAGGGGGAGAAAATTCTTCCAGATAAGGTGCATGAGTTGGTCGTACCGGAAGCGAGGATAGGAGGCGCGCACCCAAAGGAAGACGATGGAAAGAAGTGCCGCCTTGGTTATCAGGTTGGCGGCGGTTAGTTCGGGGAGTGTGGGGATGTGAGAGGCTCCCAGGAATAGGGTGGCGGAGAGGGTGTTTATGAGGAGAATGTTAGCGTATTCGGCAAGGAAGAATAGGGCGAAGGGACCCCCGGCATATTCTACGTTGAACCCTGAGACGAGTTCGGACTCACCCTCAGTGAGATCAAATGGGGCGCGGTTCGTTTCGGCTAGGGTTGAGATATATCATATTGCGGCGAGAGGCCAGGCGGGTACGATTAGTCATACGCTTTCTTGGGTGACATTAAACATCTGTAGGGTGAAGCCTCCTGTAAAAATGATAATGCAGAGTAGAATGAGGCCTAGGCTAACCTCGTAGGAGATGGTTTGTGCAACTGCACGGAGGGCACCAATCAGGGCGTATTTTGAATTTGAGGCTCAGCCCGAGCCTAGGATGGAGTAGACTGCTAGGCTTGAGAGGGCAAGAATAAACAGAATGCCCAGGTTCAGGTCGGCGACTGGGTACGGTATGGGTATGGGGGCCCATAGCGTGAGGGCTAGGGTAAGTGCTAGCATGGGGGCCAGTAAGAATAAAATTGGGGACGATGTGGAGGGTCGGACAGGCTCTTTAATAAATAACTTAATGCCGTCGGCAATTGGTTGAAGGAGGCCGTAGGGGCCCACGACATTAGGTCCTTTACGCAGTTGCATGTAGCCAAGAACCTTACGTTCGAGGAGGGTAAGAAATGCAACCGCAAGAAGAACAGGGACGATAAAGGCCAGGGGGTTGATGATATGGGTAATTAATGTCGAGATCATAGTTGAGGAGAGGACTTGAACCTCTGTAGAAAGAATTTAAGTCTTTTGCATTATCCGGACTCTGCCACCCCAACATGCCGTTCTCTCAGGCTGAATTGTGCTTCCGGTTGCCTATTTTAGTTGTTTTCAGTAGGTAGGGAGGAGGCTTGCCGGTAGTATTGGCCCCCTCTTCTCGATCCTTTCGTACTAGAGAAGGTCGCTTCATAGATAGAAACTGACCTGGATTACTCCGGTCTGAACTCAGATCACGTAGGACTTTCATCGTTGAACAAACGAACCCTTAATAGCGGCTGCACCATTAGGATGTCCTGATCCAACATCGAGGTCGTAAACCCCCTCATCGATATGGTCTCTCTAAGGGGATTGCGCTGTTATCCCTAGGGTAACTCGGTCCGTTAATCGGCGTCAGCCGGATCTTAAAGGTCAGAAATTCTGTTAGTTAGAACTGTGGTTCTTGCTTTTAGGAGAACTGCTCCCGGTCCACATGGGGGTTATTTGTTTCCCCGCGGTCGCCCCAACCAAAGACATGCAGGCAGTGTTCATCTTGTTTTGCCTTTTTACATAAGGGTTCTTAACATGACCTGTCTTGGTGTCTAAAGCTCCATAGGGTCTTCTCGTCTTATGTTTTTATTCCCGCTTCTGCACGGGAAGATCAATTTCATTGACTGGAAAGAGGAGACAGTTAAGCCCTCGTTTGGCCATTCATACAGGTCTCCATTTAAAAGACAAGTGATTGCGCTACCTTCGCACGGTCAGGATACCGCGGCCGTTAAACATTTAAGTCACAGGGCAGGCGGGACCTCTTATTCTTTGATTTTGCAAGAGGCGATGTTTTTGGTAAACAGGCGAGGCTTCAATATTGTTTGCCGAGTTCCTTCTCTTTCTTTTAGTCGTTCCTCGAGGGGCACGCCAGTGTGGGGTTAACGGTTGGTGGTTGAGTGTGTTTCTTGTTATTTATTTATAGTTCACTGCCCTCTTTATTTGGGGCCGTTAAAATTCGGTGTGGGTTCGATCCGATTTACACTTGTGCGAGGAGAGGGCCATTAGTCCTCTTATTACTCATATTAGCAGGGTCACTTCCATAGAAGTATGGAGCGGCCCGGTAAGGTAAGGGGGTTAGGATGTAGTTATCCGTATAATCGGTAGAATAAGTGTCCGAGCTTTAACGCTTTCTATTGAGGTGGCTGCTTTTAAGCCCACTTGGACGTAGGACCTTAAGTTAATTATGATCTTTACCCTCCTGGAAAGGTTGTGTCCTGTATCAAAGGGGCTGTACCCCCTTTGATTTACTCTTATGGTGGTTCTTTGGTTCTCAGTTGTTGTAGTCGTATTTGAGACGAGAAGCCATAGGGCTGAACTGCTATTCGCTTCCCGGGCAACCAGCTATAACCAAGTTCGATAGGTGTGTCACTGCTACTCGAAGCTCATCCCACTCTTTTGCCACAGAGACGGGTTCGCCCTATTGTCAGGCTGTCTTGGAGTAGCTCACTTGGTTTCGGGGTTTCAAACTAAAGTTCTCTTTGCTTGACTAGTACTAGCTAAATCATGATGCAAAAGGTACGAGTCCTAATCTCTGCTTCATTAGGCTTAAACTGAGTTGTTTCATTTCTCTTTCAGCTTTCCCTTGCGGTACTTTCTCTATCGCTCACTGGGCCCTTTTCTGTCGCCCATACTAAGGGGGAAAAATGATTTGTTTGTTAGGTGTTGAGTGCATTCGGGGTTATTTAAGTGGTGTGTTGCTTTTTGTCTTGTGGGCTAGCTGTAAGGCGTCAGGATAATCCGATTTGCACGGATGGCTTCTCAGCGTAAGGGAGATGCTTTTCTATCTTAGCTATACCCTGAATTATTATTCCAAGTGCACCTTCCGGTACACTTACCATGTTACGACTTACCTCCCCTTGGTGGTGTCCGTGTTGTTAATTACTAGTGCAGACTAGTTCGGGGAGAGCGACGGGCGGTGTGTGCGCGCTTTAGAGCCGGCTTCAGGGGGGCGCTCTACTCCCCGCCTTACTGCTAAATCCACCTTCAGACATGTCTTTCAGTTTGTCTTTCGTAATGCGCTGAGCCAGCGAATGTAGCCCATTTCTTCCCCTTCCATTAGCTACACCTCGACCTGACATTGGGGGCAGAACCAGTTTAGCCCATTTTAGTTCCTTCACAGGGTGGGCTGGGGACGGCGGTATATAGGCAGGATCTACAGGGAAGGGTGAGGTTGAACGGGGATTATCGGTTCTAGAACAGGCTCCTCTAGGGGGATCTAAAGCACCGCCAAGTCCTTGGGGTTTTAAGCTAGGGCTCGTAGTACCCAGGCGGATAATGGGTGTAATATCTTATCAATGTTTACAGCCAGGCATAGTGGGGTATCTAATCCCAGTTTGTACCCTGGCTTTCGTGGGTTCAGGGTAGGGTAAAGCCACTTTCGTGGTGGGGCTTCGAGTCCTCGGGGGCTTTCAACAGCGTTGAGGATCTTCGGCTTTATTTTCTAATAACCCTTAACCACCCTTTACGCCGATTCCTATCAACTTGGGCCTCTCGTATAACCGCGGTTGCTGGCACGAGTTTTACCGGCCCTCTTAGCTTTAACTAAGTCAAGCTTTCGCTCAGGGCTTAATGTTTATCACTGCTGAGTTCCCTTGGGGGTGTGGCAAGGCTAGGTGTCGTGGGCTACGGGAAGTGTGCCTGATACCGGCTCCTTATTCTCGAAAACGGGGAGAGCGGGGGGGGGCATCCTCACAGGGGTGCGGATACTTGCATGTGTAATCATAGCTAAAGCTGATAGTAAAGTCAGGACCAAGCCTTTGTGCCCGCGAGACTTTCTAGGGTCCATCTTAACATCTTCAGTGTCATGCTTTAGTTAAGCTACGCTAGC